AGAAACCTCTGGTAAAATACCCACCAGTACCCGTAATCCAGCAAAGAAAGTACATTTTACCCCCATTCAGTGACTTTGGCACTGGGCGTTCTCAAAAAGGGTACTCTCGGGTCGGGTGAATTAGAGAATAGACAGACGTCTGTTGGCATTCCAGCCTTCCTTCTCCTTTCAGGGCCTATCCGAAAGATCTTGGTCGTGAATATCTGAATAGGACGAACCCGCCTCCGTGGATATCTTTGCTTCGGAACAAAACAATTAGAATTAGGCTCGGTCAACTGGAATGTGTATTATCCATATGGGAGATCTTCCAATTGAGAAGATCCATCGACCTGAGACGAAGAGAAAGGTCTATCTATTTTCTTTAGTTCTTCAATGAAACCAATGATTCGTTATTGGAGCAGATAGCAACAACCATTTCAGCGGACATGCGTCTTTTCCGATGGATTTACATGGTTTCATTAGTATAAATTGTTTGATGTAGCGAGTAATAGGCTCTTTCGCCGTTCAAGAATTCTTGTTTAGGCAGTTCATATCATCCACACATAGTGATCTAAGATTTCAATTCTTCCATGTTTCAGCAGTAGCATATTGTTCCATGGAGCTAAGGCCAAAAAGATGGAAGAAACAAGTGTTTCCGCGACTCTACCATCCGGCCAATTCTGTTCCACTGAATCCCCCTTTCATGGGGCATGGGCACATATCTTTACGGCTAAGGAATGGGGAATCTTTCTCCTGTTACATGAATCAAATGTTTCATTTCATCCGGGAAAAGCCATCTCTTTCTCAACAATGTCTTTGTCATTTGATCCAATAGCGTTCCGTTAGATAGGAACAGATTTGATAAATACTGATAACTCTCGGATAGAGTATTAGAACGGAAAGATCCATTAGATAATGAACTATTGGTTCTAAACCATCTCTGGCGATGAATCAACAATTCGAAGTGCTTTTCTTGCGTATTCTTGATGAACCAACGTTTATATATATTATATATAGATGTAGAAGAATTTGTTTGGGAAGCAATAAGCCCCTTTGACATCTCTTCATCTGCAAAGAATTCTCGACGTGAAAACACAGAGACAAAGGGCTGATCTTTGAATAGGGAAAAGAATGGATCCGCAGGGTCCCAAATGAATTGGCTTATTCGAAAAAAGCCTTGTTCTTTGGAAGATCTATCTCGTGTCTGGTACTGCATGGTTCCACTCTGCAAGAACTCCGAATCATTCTCTTGAAGCTCATCCTCTTTATGAGAAATGATCCGTTTGCCCCGAAATGACCCAGTCCAATAGGGAAATCCCAATTCAGTGGGCCTTTCGATACAATCAAATAGATTGCCACAAAGGCGCCATATTCTAGGAGCCCAAACTATGTGATTGAAGAAATCCTCCTCTATCTGTTGCGGATCGAGGGCCCCTTCTTCAAACTCCGATTCGTATTTTTCATATAGAAATCTCTGATCAACGATAGAACAAGTTTGCATCATATCTAACTGATTCCTTGGTTCGGACCGAAGAAGTAATGTCACTCGATTCTTATCAAACGGACTGCAATCTTTTTCTGTCCGTGAGGATCCCGCCAGAGCCAGAGCGCCTTCTACTTCTAATAGTAATAATAGTAATAGGCCATGAACTAGATCAGAATCATTCTCAACGAATCCATAAGAAGTGATCCAATTCTTTTCATTGGGTCTGGATGAAGACCAAAGATCTTGAGCGACCGATCCGGCAGAACAACTCAAAAGATAAAGAAGTATCGTGAATTTCTTCATGCTCGTTCCAAGTTCGAAGTACCATTTGTACAAAGAAGAATCCCCTCCCTTACATGATTTCTTCTTCATATAGATAGATATAGGATCTATGGGGCAATTACTTAGAAGTACATTTTGTGCAACAGCCCTTCCTATCTGATAGAAAAGGATCCCATGATCCTGAACCGATCTTATCTGGGATCGAAAATCCCAAGTTTTTCTATGAAGAGCTGATCTAATTGTATTAGTTTCTATAATGGATTTCTTCTGTGTAATACTAATTGATAGGGCCTCGTTGATAAGTGCTACAAGATCTCGCGCATTGGAACCCATGGTTATGGACCCGAATCCGTTAGTATGGAACATCCTCTTTTCCAAGTGAAATCCCCTAGTATATGAAAGAATGAAAAAGTGCTTTCGTTGTTGTGGAAGAAGAAGCCTTCGTATCTTAATGCATGTATTGAATTTATTCGGAGCTATTAGAGCGGGATCCACTTTTTGGGGAATATGAGTCGAAGCAATAACAAGAATCTTTCCAGTGGAACATCTTTCACAATCCCTGGAGAGATAGTTCTCTAAGAGACCGAGGGATAAGTAATTCGACTCATTCACATGCAGATCATGAATGTTTGGAATCCATATTATGCAAGGAGACATTGCTTTTGCTAATTCGAATTGAAGGGTGATATCAAATAGGTCTCTTTTTGGCGTCATATACGTCATATACATAGTTAGCACATTCGTCATAGTTAGCAGCTCCGTATCAATATCAAGGTCATCCTCACTATCATCAATATCGTCACTATCATCAATAGGATAACCTTTAGGCTTGTCATCCAGGAACTTGTTCGGAAATACCGTAATGAAAGGAACATAGGAGTTTGTCGCTAGGTATTTGACCAAACAGGATCGTCCAGTTCCTATAGAACCTATCACTAAAAGACCTCTAGAAGGGGATAGGGCTAAGCGGAGCGAAAAGGGTTTTCCATGAGGAGATGGGGAATCAAAACTATTAGCCCCGCACGAGGTTTGTGAATAAGCGATTGTCTGATAATGAGCAAGGAATATCCGTCTTTCTGCTAAACAGGATCTATTGAACTCATAATTCAATAGATCCTTTTTATGAATGTCAACTAAGTATCGTAAGGAAATTGATCCCGGTTGTTCAATCATTTGATAACCAGAGTCATTCTTTGATAAATGATCACTATGAGTCAGATTCAATAGAATTTGATCAATCCTTTTTTCTGTCGTTAAGGTGGAGAACTGAACCAAGAATTCTCTTTCTTCATCATCAATCGAATCACTGTTCGCGACCCAGAATTCTATTTTCTCATCAATCCAATCACCGTTCACGTTTTTTCTTTTTCTTATCAATGAATAGATCTCTTTACTTGTACGACTTAGATGTCTCGTATTTCTCGAAAAAAGGATTCGATTGATGGGATTTGGTATGATACTTACAAGATCGATGAGATTGATCTTCCAATATTGATTCTTAGAACGTATTGATTTGACCCCATAAGCGGGACCACCACCCAATAGCATGTTGCCACCAGAAGCAGAACCCCGTATTTCTTCCAGAGAATCTCCTAATTGTTCCAGAACAACTAGAAAGAGATTCTTTAACCAGAAAGAATTCAGTTCAGATGTAGGATACCTATCCAGAAGTTTTCGAAATTCCATCATGTATGATGGAATCATCAAAGATTTTATCTTTTCTAACTCTGTCTGTAACTCACTAGAGGCTCGGGAAACAAAGAGAAGATGTATACGAACGAGATATCCAGCAACAAGAAGAAGGAAAAAGATTGAATAGAGGAACTCCCGATCATTTGTTGATCTCAGATGTGCCCATATCAATGGAATGGGTGACTCATTATTTCGATGAATCCTTTCTTCGGACAGAAGAAGATTCTGTAAACATTGACTCGAAATCTCACTTATCAGAGTCCATTGTGGAAGAATCTTCTGAGGAATTGGCCGTGATATATCTGATCCATGCATCATATCATGAAAAATGGATACAAATTTTTGACTGCTACTTAGTATCGGCAATGGGTCTGAAAGAGTATCTAAAAGGGTGAAATTGAGATATTTGCACCCTGTCGAAGTAAGGAACCATGGCATATATTTTTGGAACAGATTCCATTTTGAGAGATTTGAAAAAGCACTATCTCGTTGAAAGGTTCTATACATCTGCCCTTTCTCAACGCATTTCTTTAGACAAAGACTCCGTTTTTTCCTCTTTCCGGATGGTAAATACTTCTCAGAACATGGCGTATGAATCAAACCCATGTTGGAATTGAAACTTAGATACTGATGCAAGTTCTTCCCTTCTGAATCAGATAGATTCATATCTGAAAGAGGCTGACAAGAAGTTCTTTCCAAATTGACTATTTGTTCCTCTTGTTCCTCTGTTAGAGGTATTGCAGAAATGTCTGCGATCGAGTAAATAGCTCTACGAACGAATGGATCGGATCGAATTGGAAAATGGAAATATTTGTACAAGTTATACGTTTCATCACCACTTTGTGGGAAATCGTTAGGTATGAAGATGTCAGATACCTGTGACTCTATTGGTGAAATAGTCTCTCTCTCCAAAAAAAGATCTTTTTTTTTACCGACGCACAAAGAAAAGATTTTGTTGCGAATGGACAAGATATTGAGGAATTGTCCATATGTAAGATCATAATTCTTGATACGGGTCTTTTCCACATCAAAGGGGAATCTTTTGTTACAATAGAACCAGAAGTGAGGTGGATCATTCAAGAATCGAAGTCGATTTGCTTTATAAAAAGAAGATATCAATGAACTTCTATGAAATGGTTTCACGGGATTCAGCCAATTGTCTCGATCGTGGGATATCATTGAGAAATAGGAATCCGTGTTATCAAAATCAAAGGATTTCCTGCGATTCTTTCTAGTATGGAATGAGTCAATCATCCGCTTTGGTATCTTTTTGAACAAAAATGGTAATATTGTTCCTCCATTGATCAAGAATTTCGGTCTTTGGGAAGTATCATGATCATCCAATAAGAGGGGTTTCAATTTCTTCAAATGAACGATTTGAACACCTATTGATTCTAACAACTGATTGCAGAGTTGATCATTCGGACCTTTCAATTCATAGATGTGGATCTCGGACCTATGAATGGGGATATTCCCAATACTCACAAAGAAAAAGGGAAGTGACTTGGACAAAAAGAGAAGTGACTTGGACAAAAAGAAACGAAGTGACTTAGAAAAAGATTCTTTGTCGATAGCCTCGGACCAATCAATCAAATATTGATTAATACGTAATCGATCGAACACTACTTGAAAAGGATTCTTCTGTTCAGAAACGAAATGTTCCTGGAAATTTTTGCTCCCATTGGACCATTTGTATCTATATGCATCAGGATCCCAATCCCAATTCATGGATCTCTCAGTTCGAGAAATAAGAGAATCAAACCATTTCTTCTGACTCTTTTTCAAATTCGATAAATGTTGGTTGATCGTATATTTCATTATAGTTATATGATTCAGAGTATCATTTCCTATTTGATCCCTTTGAATTCCATATTCGAAGTTACGATCGGATCTATTCAATCGATTCGATACATTTCTTATGTACCCATAGGTGCTATATTGGATTTGAATCAGATTTCGGATCAATCTATATTGATTGACTGCCTCCATTATGTTGTTGCTAGCAAATACCGCTGTTTTTAGTTTGGGATCTTCCAAATCATTCCCGCAGTAGATCCGGACCGATTTTTTTCTGATCCTTCGAGAAAAAGATTCATTCTCCTCATAAAAAAGAGGAGGTAGAACCAAGAAAGATTTCTTTTTCAATTCATCTCTGGAGTTGAATACCTCATTCAAGAATTTTTTTTGATCCAACCCGTAGGAATCAATAGAAAAGAAAAATCCCCTATGATACACCAGATCCGGCTCGGTTATTGATAGAGTGAATAGATCCGCCATTTCTGGGAATCTTTCAAAAAAATCGTGGCGTAACGCGTATCCCCCTTTGTTCCGGTCATGGAATAGATGAAAGAAATCAAAAAATGTATTTTTGTTCAAGAATGAAATCTTATTGGAACTGTCCATATCCGGTTCATCCTTCGGAACCATATCACATCCCGGATCTGGTTCCGAAGGATGAATTGAGATGGTCTTTTGTAAATACGTAATTATCTTGAATATATCAACCATTTCTTTCTTTTCCGCTCGCCTGGAAGGGACAAAAGAAACATCTTGTTTTTTCTTCAACAATTTAGGATCTCTAGTGGACCTCTCAGTAGGATTCGAACCCAGATGAAGTTCTGACCATCTGTCAGAGAAAAAAGAACGAATTGATCTTGTAGGATTCCCAAGAAATTCTTCGATTTCTTCCGGAAGCAGATGATTATTCATCCGCTTCTCAGGTTCCGTGAATAGCCAGGACATGGAGGAAGATCCAAAAAGGCATTTCGGGAATCGATCTGATTCTATCTCTGTTCGTTCCGTTTGAAGAAAGGAAGGATCCCAAAGAATCGATCTCTCTTTTAGTTGCGGAATCTCTGTTTGATCGATCAATGTGTGATATTCTGAATTCTCATTTCTAACGAAATCGAAAGGATCTCTGGATTGATCAGAAGAAGATCCTTTCCATTGGCTAGAATCCGTTACTTGAACGAAAATAGATCTTGTGGAATCATATTGAATATTTGACAATACATTCCGTACCTTGCTAAAAAACCGATCCTTGTTCACCAACCACACATTGTCTAACCAAATCCAATTCTCTCTCGAGACGTTCCTCAAAAAATCCGATTCGTGCTGATTCTTCCCCCAACTAACGAAGAGATCTTGGCGGAATTGCCACATATGAAATTGAGTAAAATTTTGCAAAGAAATACCCCACTTGTTTCTCGAGAAGAGATGGGAAACATGCTCAATATCATTGGATTGCATAGTTGCCCCAGCTCCTTGTTGTTTGAAGAAACTCTCCCCCTGAATTGGTCTTTTTTCACGAAAAGCAGACATGAGATAACAAAGAAAGTCTTTCCCTAAGATTTCGAATAGCTGTCCCGAATTCAAGTTGATTATGTTTCGTTTCTTCCTCGGAGAAAGACGATCAAACAATTCCCAATCATGGTCCTTGCGGATCGGATCATCCGTATAGGATAAAAAAAGAAACTCCAGATATTTGCTATCTTTCTCTTTGAATGAGATCTCAATTCCAGCTACGGTTTCATTCAATATCTGACAACTAGAATCCCTCTTTTTTCCGATCCGGTTCCTCCACCACCGCGAACCCCGGTTAGATTCAGGCATGATACACTTTTTTTTTCTTGGGAGAACCCAAGTACTCTCTTGCGGATCCATGAAACAACTCTCAGAAAGATTTTTCCCTTTTGGAAGATACAGGAGCGAAACAATCAACCTATTTCTATTGGAAGACCAAAAAGATTCTTCCAATGTCTCATTTCTGGGTCCAATGGAATTCATAGGTATAGGAAGAAGCCCCATCAAATAGATATTTTTTCTTTCGACCATCTTTCGATTGTTAATACGAGATATAAGGACCACTACTACAAGCAGTACTACACCTTGGATCGTGAAATATCGATTGCTTGTTGCACCCTGTGAATCACGTGAAAGTAGGATACTCCAAATTCGGGGGTCAAAGAGTTTCATAAAACGTTCTTGGTGGAAAAAAATGTGAGTGAAAGATCCCACTGAATCGAATTTGATCCATGAATCTAAGAAATAGTGAGAATTCT